GGTTTTGGTCCCGCTATTCGGAGGTTCGAATCCTTCCGTCCCAGGGCAGATCCATTTTTGATGCTCCATTATTCCCATAGAAAGAAGTAGGGGAGTGGATAGGAGTTAATCCATATTAATTTAAACATCTGTGTCTGTTCGAATTTCATTAACAAATGATCAAGTTCCATATTATATAGAAATATGTTATGGAGCCAATGTTTTTTCTTTGAATCTCATTTGATTTATGTATTTCGTGTTTGTTTGACTCTAATGAAAAATTGGAAATCGATGTAACAATTGAGGCAGGGGTGATTTATCCTATCCCTTTTATTCATATTCACTTTATGACAAGAGTCGATTATTGAAATATTACTCAACCCCATGTTAAACCAAATACATATCAATCATATAATATAATCATATAAAATGAGGAAATGTTTAGCTTATATGGTGTATGTATCGTTATGGTGTATGTATCGTTCTATTTCAATGACAATAATTTTTGGGTTTTTGTGAAAAAGATTTGTAATCCTTCAATTTTTGAAACTGAAATTATAGATATTCTATATTATAGAATATCTATAACAGTGACAACTGTTCAGTCTATCTGATAGATACGAAAACCCTTCCCTATTTTTTTCGATTTTGATTTTCGTAATCAGATGAAAAGAATAAAGATTCAAATCTTAACTTACATCATTTTTTTATACATCTCATGAAAAAAAAATGGATTTCTTTCTTCTTTTCTTTGATCTATTGAAAATAGAAATTTTCAATTAAATCAAATTTAATAATGATGTCTAAATAGGAAACTTTTTCAATTTCAATTAGAAAGATTTTTTTTTAATAAATATTTTTAATGATTCCTTGTACGTGGAATCTTTGAAAAAGTAGGAAATCGTTTAATCTATCCTATTGAGTCACTTGAAGATGCAGATTCAAAAAGTTATTCGTTTCTCTATTTCTTTCTATTATATATATATTATTTATATATTATTATATTATTTATGTATGTTTATGTTAAAAAATATGTTAAAAATGCTGCCTTGCTAAGACTTTTTCAGAAAAAATCGTTCCACATATCATATATTCATATATAGAAGAAAAAGTCTAGATTACGATGTCTATGGACAGCTGAACCAATGACTATTCATGATTCCATAATTGAATCAATTCCATACCGGTTCCAAATTAGAGGAATGTTATGGTAAAACTTCGTTTGAAACGATGTGGTAGAAAGCAACGTGCGACTTGAAGGACACGATCCGTTGTGGATTTTTACATCCACCATTTTCGATTTGTCTAGGAATGAGGGTGCTCTTGGCTCGACATTGTTTGTTCTGTTACACCTGAACCCTTCGTTTTTTGTTGGGTTGTAAATAGTCCACGATGGAGCTCGAATAGAAAGTATTAATTCATTTCTCGGGGGCAAGGATCTAGGGTTAATGCCAATCAATTGGAACAACTTCGTAAATATATGGAACATATATAGAAATCGAAAGGATCCAATTTGAGCAAGTTTCCAATTCAAAAGCAAAACTAGTTGAAATTGATCCAAATTTTTCGATTCAAAGTGTATCACGCAGGAATCAACTGTCCATAGGATTCTTTGATAGAAAGAAATCAAAAAAGGGTATGTTGCTGCCATTTTGAAAGGATTAAGAAGCACCGAAGTAATGTCTAAACCCAATGATTAAAAATAAGGATAAAGGATCTAAGAACAAGGAAACACCTTTTTAATTGTCTCGATAGTCTCAATAACTGGATCAGACTAAAGAATCCAAATAGAATTTGAAATAGTTTAAACGAGACAAACAAAAGGGAGTAAAGACTACTCAATAAATGAAATTGACTAAAGATTTTTCCTTTGAGCTATTTGAGAGTTATCTAACTTGAGTTATGAGTACGAATGGTTTCTTTTTCATTTTCAGGAAGAAAAAAAGACTGAAATCATAGTCTAATTGATTTTATAGGCCCATTTGTCATTTAATTTATTAGAATTGCATACATAGACAAAACTTCGAATCAAATCATTTTTTCTTGAGCCGTACGAGGAGAAAACTTCCTATACGGTTCTAGGGGGGGTATTGTTCATCTACATCTATCCCAATGAGCCGTCTATCGAATCGTTGCAATTGATGTTCGATCCCGAAGAGAAGGAAAAGATCTTAGAAAAGTGGGCTTTTATGATCCAATGAAGAATCAAACTTATTTAAACGTTCCTGTTATTCTATATTTCCTTGAAAAAGGTGCTCAACCCACAGGAACTGTTCAGAATCTTTTAAAGAAAGCGGAAGTTTTTAAGGAACTTCCGTCTAATCAAATGAAATTCAATTAAAGAAATACCAGGGGGGGTAGCGACTTGTATATAACTTTGTCTAATTTTTCTCTACTTGTTTTTTTTGACCCCCCCCCTTTTTTTTTCTGCTGTATTCGTATTTATTTATCATTGTTTCCGTCGAATCCGATGGTCTAGAACGACAAAACCTTAGTTTATTGATCTTATAAGTATAAAATT